TCGGGGGCATAATTCACATGGATATAGTAAGTCTTGCTTGGGCTGCTTTAATGGTAGTCTTTACATTTTCCCTTTCACTTGTAGTATGGGGAAGAAGTGGACTCTAGGGCTAGGGTAATTACTAATTGAATTGAGTTGAGTAATCAAACTGTATTAATAGTTTCATAATCCTTCTGCAAAGCGTTTTTCTTTCAAATATCTTCATTTTTAAATTCGACTGGAATCCAGTAAAGTAATGTAATAGATGACGAATAACCTTTCAATCAAACAAATAGTTAAATTAAATGATTCCCATCTTCGTATTTTGAAACTAAACGAAATACGCATGATATGCAATTTTTTCCAACCAAATTGAAATAGAGTATTTAGATGAACTAGCTCTTAACAGAATTATATATAAATATTACAATGAGGAGCAACCGACCCCTTTTTATTTGTTTCTCGCTTTACTGTTCAAAGAGGAAGTCGATCTGTTATTATGTAGATACGTATTTTATAAGATAAGAGTAAAGGTGGGCATTCAATTATATCATATTGATCGAAATCGGTCTAAACCAAATGAATGTACCAAAGTAAAGAACTCGAATTGGAGTACTATGTATATTACACATATGGGAGTTATATGTACATATATCAATATACAGATTACGGAGTGATCTACATTAAGCCATCTTTCTTTATACAGTCCAACTTTATTATTTTATATAATAATGTATAGTAGAATTATACACTAATAGATAGTATGGTAGAAAGGTTCCTATATTCCTTTCTACCATACTATCAAATCTCATATACGTCTGATTTTAATTCGCTCATTTTATTTAAGACGTGGAATTTGAATCCCTTTCATTTCTTCCATTATTGATAAGAACTAAGAAGTCAAGCTTGATTCAAATTAATCGTTTTGACTGACCGTTTTTACGTAAATGATAAGTAAAAAAGCAGTAGGAACTAGAATGAACAGTGCAGTAGCAATAAATGCGAGAATATTTACTTCCATAATTTCATCGTTTTTTTACTTCATAATTAATAACTCGGGATCTGATCCCATAGAGATTCTAAATCTTTATCCTGTAAATTCAATGGGAGAAATACATCCCGATGATATTGAATCGGATCAATATCATTGAATAACAATATCTGAGCTATCAAATCTATTCATCATCGAGAATGGAATAGTATAACATAGGAAGATCTTTTATCCATACGGAAGAAAAACCTAAAATGGAATTCCTGCTCCAATTTAGAATCTCATTGAATTATTATTCTTTATTTTATCCATTCGTTATTTTCTATAACCTACCGTCTTATTTATAGAATCATATATATAATATAATAAAGGATGATCTGGCCCATCTTCCGCTTCCATTGGTCAAAAACCCAACCCAAATAGTAGAAGTAAAATGGAAAAAATAAGAAGAAAAGATCGAATATTTTGATAAATTAAAAAAGAAAAAATGAACTCTTTTTTTTTAGTTTGTTCTTTCTTCGATAGGACCTTCCCCGGAAATCAAAAAAGATTTCTCATTCCCTCACTAAGAGAAGAGAGGGTCTATCTTTTCTTTGTTTGCTCTTCCTTTTCTTAATTACTTAATTTAAATATTCCTTTCTTTCCTTGAACCGGCCCTGGGACACATATATCCAAAATGAAGTATGTAGTTTGAATGATATAAATAGATTGTTTCCTATTAGTAATTTAAGTTATCAAAAATTGGAGCTAGAAAGAGGCTTTAATATGAAAAAAAGTATTTTATCGAGGTAACTATGTGAAAAGTGCATTTTTTATCGTACAATAAACGAATCAAAATTTGTGTATATGCTCTAGTGAAAGTATATATATAAGTATTCGATTCCCTTCCACGGGTCAGGAGCAATCGAAAAAAACCAGACAAGGATTTCTTTTAATCCTAACTAAATAGGGTGCTACTCACAATTGTACCAATTCAATATGCCTATCCCCCTCGGTACTAATTGAAGTAATTGAAATTGTCGCATTGTATTTTCTCAATAAAAAATGCGAAACGGAAAAAAAAAGGACCCTATGGGAATTAGATCCCACTCTATGCCCCTTGACAGAAAATAAAAAAATGAATTGATGGAGTCATCGGATACTAGGTCGGGACTGACGGGGCTCGAACCCGCAGCTTCCGCCTTGACAGGGCGGTGCTCTGACCGATTGAACTACAATCCCAGAGAAATAAGGTATACAGCATACATATTATTAATGATTTGATTAAGACTAGTTTAATTTAGAATTGTCGTATTGTAACAGAGAAAGGAGTGATTGGTATATTAATATCCACATAGATATGGACTTTAGTGAGAACGACACGGATTACTAGAAATCCTATTGTCAAATCGTGTTAAATCGATTGATACGAAATCTTTCCAAAAAATATTTTGACTTGTTAATTCTTGTCCTATGTTTTCGGATTATGATATGAATCCAGATAATTCATAAAATGAAGAATATATCGGAAAAAAACAAATAGGATATAAAATTAACCAGACGTTTCCGGCGGACAAATTTCTTATATTATGTAATCTCATGATGGATCGGTGAATTCTTGGGCCGAGCTGGATTTGAACCAGCGTAGACATATTGCCAACGAATTTACAGTCCGTCCCCATTAACCACTCGGGCATCGACCCAGGAAGAATCAAGTCTAGACTTATTGATAATACATGATCAACCTCCTTTCGTAGTACCCTACCCCCAGGGGAAGTCGAATCCCCGCTGCCTCCTTGAAAGAGAGATGTCCTGAACCACTAGACGATGGGGGCATATCTGCGATGCCCAACCGACATCATACTATATATACTCATAGTATGAATAGTTTTTTGTAATTGTCAATATAATGTAATGGTGTGACTAAATACGAATAAGTTTTCCACCTTTCCTTTCGCGATTCCGATAGAATATTTTTTCATTCATGGTTCATGAATGAAAAAAATTCTATATTCTATTTCTATATATAGATTCTATATCATTAGAATGGATAAACATTCCGAAATAATTATAATGTGTTATAATTAATAATTAATGAAGTATAGGATCGCTAGTGATTTGTCCGACAGAAAAGCCATTCTTCAACCTTCACGCATCGATTCACGCATTGTTAAGATGCGATATTCCTATCTTACAGCTAGGAAATTAAGAAACGATAGAAAGTTTCTTTTTTTCTAAGAGCAGAGCTTGGATTTCAGGTACGAGTTGAATCTTTTCATTCCATACATTACATGATTTGATCACATATCAAATATCTTGGATCTATTTCAATTTGTGTATTAATCAAACGAATCTCGTTGTGATAGGGGTCAATAAAAGAAAAAAAAAGTAATTAGGTTTTAGCCTAGACTGACTAAAAAAAAAAAAGATATTCCCGAATGAGACACTATGAGCCTACTGTATGCACCTATGTAATGTAATATGTAGGTATATAATATATGTATATGTCTTCACATTGTCTCATTCAGGAATGGAATAAAATAGGCCCTTTTAACTCAGCGGTAGAGTAACGCCATGGTAAGGCGTAAGTCATCGGTTCAAATCCGATAAGGGGCTTTTTCCACAAAACTCTAGTTTCAATCTTCATTTTTTAGTGGATAATAGGGATATTTTTTTTATTAGAATGAGTTAATTAACTAATTATCATTATAAATATAATGAGATAGTATAGTGATTATAAAGTGTTCATTATAATGATAAATCACCCCGCTTATTGGGAAGACAACTATGTCACTACAGGCTATATTCTTACTCAACTCAGGTTTCATTATTCCATATTTTTGGTTCGAGGACATAGATATTCTACCTACTCAACCCCAATTATGAATCGCCAAATATTCCTACTTTTCCGTTATTCCAATCAAATCCATCATAAATATAAGAAATAAAAAAGGTAAGTGGACCTGACCTATTGAATCATGACTATATCAGCTATTCTGATATTCAAATTTGATAGAGATAGAATTGTAGCCTCGAAATTTTTTTTTCATTTCCTTTAGACTACGTCGCAAGAATTTAGAATTTGTCGATATTTCCGATTCAATCTTTTTTGGATCCTCCATAAGAATAAATTATTATTCCGTTCCTCCACTCCTCCACGCGAAACGTTTATTCTGAGTCACAAAATAAGAGACGTCTATTTTTGAATATCTTTCTTTGATTCAAAAAAAAAAGGATCGGTTGCTTATATATAGATTTTTTTTATCTATCTATAGTTATAAATATAGATAGATCGGGTCGTGGCTTTATGTACCAAATATTTACATATTGATGCATCCTCTATTTTTGTTTCGACAATGGGATGGATAACGAGAACGGATACTAGAAATAGAAAGATATTTGAATTTCCAGTCCACTATCCACTATATAGTATATAGTATTTAATTTACTATTTTATATTGCATATCATATTTCATTTAGAGACAGGGGGAAAATAAGGAATTTCCCCTCTTTTTCTGACAACAACAAGGTAAAGTAAATAAGCAAATAGTCCATTTTTTGGCTCGAACCATTCAAAAATATATTATACTTTGTAGTTTTCGATTCATCTGAAGGAAATATAAAAGAGAAAGAAGACAATAAAATAAAAAAAATGAATTAAAATTGAAAAGTCATATCATAGAAATTATATAGGGTACTGTAGTCGTTTAATATACTATAGAATAGAAATAAGTTGGAAGAATCCATAGAGATATTTATTGATTGATCTTTTCTCAATATCACAAACAAGATCCAAAAATAAGATTAGTTGGTGGAGCGGGTGTAGATAGGAGGAGCAACTGGTGATGGGAGCGGGGATCATTTGTTCAAAGCATAGTTCTTTCAAAAAATTCATCTGAGTTGAGTGATGAGTCATAAGACAATTCAAGATTCAGATAGTTATTCAGAATAAAAGAGGAAAAAATAATAGAATCGAACTCATGGATTTACCTAGGTCGGTTTATGACTCAATAGAAACAAGAAAGAAAGGATTTTTTTCTTCGAAACCCAT